GCTCCGTCAGGCTTTCGCCCATTGCGGAAAATTCCCCACTGCTGCCTCCCGTAGGAGTCTGGGCCGTGTCTCAGTCCCAGTGTGGCTGGTCGTCCTCTCAAACCAGCTACTGATCGTTGCCTTGGTAAGCTATTACTTTACCAACTAGCTAATCAGGCGCGAGCTCATCTTCAGGCAGATTTCTCTTTTCACTTTGCAGCATATGAGGCTTTAGCAATCGTTTCCAACTGTTATGCCTCTCCTAAAGGTAGATTCTCACGTGTTACTCACCCGTCCGCCACTAAAGTTTTTACAAACTCCCGTTCGACTTGCATGTGTTAAGCATACCGCCAGCGTTCATCCTGAGCCAGGATCAAACTCTCCGTGGTATCCAGTATTAATTAATAAATTAAGTTTTCTAAACACTTAAGAAATTGTTTTTATAGCTATTTTTTATTTGGCTATACTTAAAAAAGGTTACTCTGTTAGCAATCAACTTGTCAACCTTTTTTTTGAAAATCATTTTATTAAAAAGTCTATAATGAGGATTTAGCGAAAATCTTTTTTTTGTGCTAAAATAGTTTATGCTTTCCTTGTACTTGCATAGCATTAGTAATTCACTAATTTGCTCTAGTACATGACTAGCAAAATTTATAATAAGTGAGGCTTTTATGATTGACGATAGTCAAATTTTTGTTGCTCTTTTATTTGCTCTTGTTTCTGCTGTGTTAGCTATTCGTTTAGGTAAAGAATTGTACCAATAATTTTTAAGATACTCATTGTATCTAAAAATTAGACTACATAAACGATCTGCTATATACACAATTGTTAAAGGCGATAATAATCTAGCAACATATTATTATCGCTATTTACTTTATTTTGTAGTTTGCTGTATATACAATTAAAGTAATTAGCTTTCTATGTAATCAAGTATCATTATACCATTTACGGAAGCGTCACTAGAAAGATAATACATACTATTCTTTAAATAGAAATTATAACTAAATTTGTGAATTCAACCACTAAAGAAAACAAAGAAACAATTCGACCAGTCTTTCCTTTTACTGCAATAGTTGGGCAAGAAGAGATGAAGTTAGCTCTGATTTTAAACGTAATTGATCCTAAGATTGGTGGCGTTATGATTATGGGAGATCGTGGAACAGGTAAGTCAACAACAATTAGGGCAATTGCTGATTTGTTACCTAAAATAGAAGTTGTAAAAGACGATTTATTTAATTCACATCCTATGGATGTTGATCTTATGAGTGATGAAAATAAAAAAACTCTTCAGGATGGAGTAGCTCTTACTACTTCTTATATAAATGTACCTATGGTTGATCTTCCTCTAGGTGCTACAGAAGATAGAGTGTGCGGCACAATTGATATAGAGAAAGCACTTACTGAAGGAATTAAGACTTTCGAACCTGGGTTACTAGCAAAAGCAAACAGAGGAATACTTTACGTAGATGAAGTTAATTTATTAGATGATCACCTTGTTGATATCTTGTTAGATTCGGCTGCATCTGGATGGAATACAGTCGAAAGGGAAGGGATATCTGTTAGGCATCCTGCTAGATTTGTGCTTGTAGGTTCGGGTAATCCTGAAGAAGGCGAACTAAGACCTCAGCTGCTAGACAGATTTGGAATGCATGCAGAAATTCGTACTGTCAAAGACCCAGAGCTAAGGGTGAAGATTGTTGAACAACGAACAAATTTTGATCAAAACCCAAGACGATGTATAGAAGATTGTCAAAAGACACAAAATGATTTAAAAGAAAAGATTGCTGAGGCTCAACTATTATTATCTAATATTACTATCGACTATGATTTAAGAATTAAAATTTCTCAAGTTTGTGGCGAGCTTGATGTTGATGGACTTAGAGGAGATATTGTAACTAATAGAGCAGCTAAAGCTTATGCAGCATTTAATGGCCAACAAAATGTAAAAAGTTCTGACATTGGTAAGGTAATTACTTTATGCTTGCGTCACAGACTTAGAAAAGATCCTTTAGAAGCTATGGATTCAGGTGAAAAAGTTCAAAAAGTCTTCAATAAAATATTTGAGGAAGAAAATTAGACAAAATAATCAGGCTCAGTAGGATTCGAACCTACATTAGAGACTTAGAAGGTCTCTGTCCTAATCCCTTAGACGATGAGCCCTGAAACTATGTTTTGTTAGCAAATATATTCAATGTATATTATGGGCGGTACTGGACTTGAACCAGTGACCACCTGCTTGTAAGGCAGGCGCTCTACCACTGAGCTAACCGCCCTTACTAACTTAATGAATACTTAGGTAGTACAAAACTTATTTAGATTAGTCCAGATATTAATATTACTATAACATTAAATTCAACAATCATGCAACCACTTTTATTTACAAATTCAAATTATTTTTAAGTCTGGTTTTTATAAAATTATTATATGCTTCAAATTGAATTACAAAAATGGATACAGAGATTTAGTTCTACGATAAGATTATTTTTCAGATTGTTAATAAGGCTAAAAACTATAAAAGTAAACACTAATAATCTAGTTGAACAAATTTATATTGTAGGTCCTGGTTCATTGAATATAACCCTATTAACTGCTTGCTTTATTAGTATGGTATTTACCATGCAAATTGCAAAAGAGTTTTTATATCTTGATGCAGCTAGCGCGATCGGAGCAGTTATTGTTATCGCTTTTACTAGGGAACTATCTCCTGTTCTAACTGCAGTAATTATAGCTGGAAAGATTGGTTCTTCTTTTACTGCGGAAATTGCAACCATGGAAACTACAGAGCAGATTGATGCCTTATATTTGCTGAATACCAATCCTATAGATTATTTAGTATTTCCAAAAGTTGCCTCTTGCTTTCTAATGCTACCAATATTAAGTATCATCTCATTAACAGCAAGTATTGCTATTAGCTTATTTGTTGCTTTTGTAATGTACGATATACCTTCCAGTGTTTTTCTTAAATCAGCTTTTAATGCGCTCTCTATATCAGACTTTCTAATTTGTTTAGAAAAATCAATGTTTTTTGCTATTATTATCGGATTTATTAGTTGTCAGTGGGGATTAACTAGTAATGGTGGAGCTAAAGGTGTTGGAAACTCAACAACTTCTTCAGTAGTGACTATTCTTTTTACAGTTTTCATTACTGATTTTGTTTTATCGTATTTCATGTTTCAAACTACAGGTAGTTCTATTGCCCAAGCTAACAATATTTAAAAATCAGCTTGTTGAAAATAAGAAAATGTTTTCTTCATCAATCTTAACCATAATATCATCTATAGATAATTTTATCACTATTATCGTTAATAATCTAAAAAAATGGTGGTCTGATATTACTCTTCAGACCAGAATAATGGCTATGACTACTCTAATGGTATCTTTACTCATGAGTAGCTTACCTTCTGGACTTAAACTAATATCCAAACAAGAAACTCGTTTAGTAGATAATCGTTTTGGGAAAGATCTAAGCTTGCTCCTGGCAGTCAACATTACTCCAATTCTAGAAGGCAATAATTATTTACAGTTACAGCAATTCATTGAACATTTTTATTTAAGTACATCAAGTATTCGATATATTCTAGTCTTTAATGCCGAAGGGCAAATATATTATAGTATTCCTTTTTCTTCAGAGACAGTAGTTAATCTATTTTCCTTAAGCGATTACGAATGTTTACGCAGCGAAATTTATTATTTTTCTAATACTCCAATTGTTAATACCCCTAATCATTTAGAAGGAGAAATTATAGATATAATTATACCTCTTAATAAAGAGAAAAAATTATTAGGGGTTCTAAATATTGGTATTAATTCAAATCCAACACTAACTACATCTTCACAACTTACAAGAGATGTTAGTGTTGCTGTATTTGTCTCAATTTGGTTAATGGTTATCCTTGGTGCAGCTTTCAACGCTTTTACAATCACAAAGCCAATTAGGGAATTGCTAACTGGCGTTAAAAATATTGCTTCTGGAGATTTTCATCAGAGAATTAGTTTGCCATTCGGTGGAGAACTTGGGGCTTTAATTTTCAATTTTAACGAAATGGCAGAAAGACTTGAAAAATATGAGCAACAAAACGTTGAAAAGTTAACTTCTGAGAAAGCTAAACTAGAAACATTAGTCTCTACTATTGCAGATGGAGCTATTTTATTGGATAAAGATTTAAGAGTTATTTTAGTGAATAGAACAGCTATCGAGAATTTTGGATGGGAAGGTAAAGATATTGCTGGATCAATGATTATTGACTATTTGCCAGAGGATATTAATCAGCAACTTTTTCCTGCGCTAAATGATATTGTACGAAAAAATTTTTTAGAACAATCCTTATGTGAGACACAAGAAATTTGTATAAAGCTGCAGAAAAACTACAAAAAAACATTCAGAGTTTTACTAACCACTGTGCTAGATTACAAGTACAGCATACTAAAAGGTATTGCAATAACAATTCAGGATAGAACCGAAGAAGTTGAATTGAATGAAGTTAAGAATCAGTTTATTAGCAATGTTTCTCATGAGTTACGCACACCTTTGTTTAATATTCGCTCTTTTTTAGAAACATTGTATGAATACCATGACTCTTTAGACAATAGACAAAAGTTAGAATTTTTAGCTATAGCTAATAAAGAAACTGAAAGATTAACTCGATTAGTCAATGATGTTTTAGACCTCTCTCGCTTAGAATCTGATCAAGAGTATCCACTTCAATCTATGGATTTAGTCTCAGCCATAGAGCAAACAGTTAGAACATACCAACTATCTGCAAAAGATAAAAAAATTGACCTCCATATCGACATTGAGGAGAATTTACCATGCATATTAGGTAATTACAGTCTCGTTTTACAGATACTAGCTAACTTAATAGGTAATTCTTTAAAATTTACACATTCTGACGGAATTATTGTTTTGAGAACATACAGAATTAACGATTCAGCTTCAAAACTTAATTCCACACCTTTACAAATTCAGAAAGTTCGTGTTGAGATATGTGATACAGGCATTGGAATCTCCAAAAAAAATCAAGAGAGGATATTTGCTCGATTCTTAAGAATTGAAAACTATGTGCATACACTCGAAGGCACAGGCTTAGGTTTATCAATTGTTAAAAATATTATCCAGAAACACAATAGTGAGATTCACCTTTACAGTGAGTTAAAAAATGGTAGTTGTTTTTTCTTTGATCTTATCATTGCTAAAGATACCTAAATATTAATTTATAAAGAAAGATTTACATAATAGACAAATATAAATTTGATAAAAAAATTATTTTGTAAATCAGAAATTTTATTATGAATTGAGCTACTATACTGTAGTAATATTTGATTATATATTATTAGTTATAACAACAATTTTTAGTAGGAGGTACTGTATATGTCGGGAGGCTCAACAGGAGAACGTCCCTTTTCTGACATTATTACGAGTGTTCGTTACTGGGTAATTCATAGTATTACTATTCCAGCTTTGTTTGTTGCAGGCTGGCTATTTGTTAGTACTGGATTAGCGTATGATGTCTTTGGAACACCTCGTCCTAACGAATATTTTACACAAGATCGTCAACAAGTTCCACTAGTTAACGATAGATTTAATGCCAAGCAAGAATTAGAAGATTTAACTAAAGGCATATAATAAAGGAGATATTCATGACTAAAGGCAATGCAAATCAGCCAGTTTCTTACCCAATCTTTACATTTAGGTGGCTTGCTATACATGGATTAGCAATTCCAACTGTATTTTTTTTAGGCGCAATTACATCTATGCAATTTATTCAAAGATAGGAGGTCGGAATGAGTGGTCCTAATCCTAATAAGGAACCTGTAGACTTAAACAGAACTTCTCTTTTTTGGGGTCTACTGTTAATATTTGTTCTGGCAGTACTATTTTCTAGCTATTTCTTCAACTAACTTTTTGCTTGGCCAATAGTATAAAAAGGCAAATTTGAACATTTAAAGATATTTAAGCAATCAATAGGAATTTAATTATGGCTGGAACAGGAAGAATACCTCTGTGGCTAGTTGCTACAGTCGGTGGAATAGCAGCAATTACAGTGCTGGGAATTTTCATATATGGATCTTATTCTGGAGTTGGTTCTTCATTGTAGAAGCTATAGTAAGAAAATTTATTTCGAAAAAACTGTAATCAAATTACTACTAAAGCTGTATTTTAGTGAAAGCTAAAATACAGCTTGAAAATTACTATATATAAATAAATATTTTATCTATGCAATTGTTTCTTTTTCAATATAAATAAATAGCAAAGCCATACTTAAAGCTGGAAATATTAATCCTACCAAAGGTACTAGTATAGATGGTAAATAAGCTGCTGTCATAAATTCCTTATTAAATTAAGTCAAGTAACATATTTTTATTCTAATTTAAACTACCAAGAAAAGTATAAATTATTAACTAATTAATACAAAATTGTAACGATAGTTTTTATGTAAATGAAATTATCACTATAATTAGCTATAAGTTGATTTTTGAATTAATTATTCAATGCTAGTTATTTTCCATCTCAATAAACTACAGTTTCCGAATCAATTTATATTATAAAGGTATAGTAAGTATAAAATTTTGTATTCAAAATAACGGCTTAAAATATACTTGAGAATATTATGTATACGTCTGTCTAATATTTTAGCTTTTCAAATAAAGGTTGATAGCAAAACAGAATCTCATAATGACTATTAATGAGGCAATATTAATGAAAAAACAAAATTTGGTGTCTTTCCCTGAGAATTTAGAAGCTATGCGAAAGTTTTCTGAAACTTATGCAAAGCGGACAGGAACTTTTTTTTGTATTGATAGCAGCGTAACTGCTGTTGTTATAGAAGGACTAGCTAGGCACAAAGATCAATATGGAGCACCTTTATGCCCATGTAGGCATTACGAAGATAAGAAAGCTGAAATTTCTGCGACATATTGGAATTGTCCATGTGTGCCAATGCGCGAACGGAGAGAATGTCATTGCATGCTGTTTTTAACTCCAGATAACGAGTTTGCAAGTGACTTGCAAGAGATAGATAAAACAACTTTAACGGAGCAAATATCCTAGATAATATTTTCGTTAACAGCAGTGCTGTTTTTTCAAACAATGAGCAACACTGTTGTTCATGATCTATAATCACTAGAAGTTTTAATAAGCGCTATTAAATACTATACTCAAACTACAAATATTTATATAATATAAATAATATATTTTACTGACTATGTCGCACAAGTAAAATTCTGTTAATTCCATACTTGTACTTGCATGAATAAATAGACGCTAAATTGCTAGTTTTTGACTTCTATACAAATGATAAATCCTTAAACAAAGTTTGTTTAAGGATTTATTTAAACTGAGACTTTTGAACGGTGTCTATCAATGTATTTATAAAGCTAAGTACTAAGTAAGTATTTATAGCTTTTAATACCAAATAGATAAAAACTAAACTGGTTATTATATAAAAATCTATAATAAAGTCTAAGAGAATAACTATAGGCACTATTTAGACTTTTATTATTATAAATTGCCTCTTTTCAGAGATAACAAAATTATTACAGCTGGTCCGACCAAAACAATGACACCTAGAGACACAAGTTGAGCTATTACTTGCCAATTAATCATAATGTTATCGCTTAAATATAGAATTCAGAGTTTAGGATTAAACCTAACAAATCTCTGCTGTTATAAAAATATATTAGTACTAAATACTCTTTTATACTATTTATATATTAAAACTTTAAGTTTTTTAACTGATTTATGTAGCTAGCAAAGCCTCTACCTGAGCCTGTAATTCACCTGTCTCAAAAAGTTCTAGCATGATGTCTGCCCCTCCAATAAATTCTCGATTAATATATAACTGAGGGATAGTTGGCCAGCTAGAGTATTCCTTTATAGCTTTACGAATATTTTCATCTTCCAAGATATCATAAGTAAAGTATTTAATATTCAAAGTATTCAAAATTTGAGTTGCTGTATTTGAAAATCCACACATTGGCATTGTTTTATTGCCTTTCATAAATAACACTATCTTGTGATCATTTAATAACTGATCAATCCTTTTTTTTGTTTCTGTATCCATGCGGTAAGTCTATTTAAAATATTAATTTTGTATCCATTCAGAAAGAAAATTGTATAAGCTAATTACTTTTAATGCATTTTGTTTTAGCCCCAACATATAACCAAGTGCCATCAGTCCCTAAAATATAATTGCTAATATTGATGTTCGTTGATATGCTTTGATTTATTAAAAGTATAATATCACTAATCTGTATAGAATTAAGATTTAAATCTAAATTAGATATAAAAAAAATCTTTAGTATTCTGCTTTGGAGAGAAGGATGTAAAAGTTTTATTACTAAGTAATTCATCGCTAATAATTCTTCATGCTGAATTAAAGAATATATACGCAACGCTTCTTGCTCTAGAAAATCTACGTCTAGCGATATTAAACTAGATAGTAAATAGCACTTTTGTTCGATTTGAGGCTGAAAATAAGATTTGATATATGGTATTAACTCCTGTCTCAATCTATTTCTTGATAAAGAATTATTATAATTAGATTGATCAATCCAGACCGGAAGAAAATATTTTCTGCAGAACCATGAAGTTTCTGATCTATAACAGTTCAAAAGAGGTCGAACTAAATGAACTGCATTACTGAGTTGAGATGACCAATGTATACTAGATAGACCATCAAGACTAGTACCACGAAATAAGTTACTTAACATAGTTTCTGCTTTATCTGTAGCTGTGTGAGCTAATACTATTGTATTAAAATTGTTAACATAAGCTGTGTTAATCAGAGTTAAGTAGCGCCACTTGCGGCTAGTTTCTTCTGTGTTAAGGTATTTAGGACACTCGAAATAATATACAGAAAGGTTACACATTTTTGCATATTTAATAACTTGTTTTGAGACTAGCATCGAGTCAGAACGCCACCTATGGTCAAAATGGATTAAAGATATTTTCCAATTATATATATTTTTAAAATCATACAAGATTTTCACTAAAGCTAAAGAGTCTTGACCTCCAGAAAATGACACAAGTAAAGAAGAATTATATGGCAATAAATTGTTTTTCTCTATTGTAGAAATAAATTTTTTATGTAAGAATGAGTTTTGAAACATGAAAGCAATAATTAAAGCTACAAATTTAATAGATTTACTCTTTTAGCTTATCACTACTTGCTATTTAAGATATAGCTATGTTATTTGTTTTGTAGTAAAAAACTAAAAGGGTCGCTAACTCAATGGTAGAGTACTCGGCTTTTAACCGAATAGTTCCGGGTTCGAGTCCCGGGCGGCCTACATAAAAAAGAAATTAATATTTGTACTTATTAAAGTCTAGCTGATATTATGAGTAGAGTAGTACAATTATTAAAATTAAAATAAACTCTTTTATGAATACTATTTCTTCTGTATTCGAGAATCTTGATAAACAATGTGCTTTAATTCCTTTCATTACTGCTGGTGATCCCGATCTTGTCTCTACAGGTAAAGCCCTTCAAATTTTAGATAGTTACGGAGCAGATATTATAGAATTAGGACTACCTTATTCAGATCCTCTCGCTGATGGCCCTATTATACAAGAGGCTTCTAATAGAGCTCTGAAACAGGGAATCAATCTTAATAAGATTTTAAGTATGGTTAAAACAGTAAACATGACTATCAAGGCTCCTATCGTTTTGTTTACGTACTATAATCCGGTTTTACATTTAGGTATTAACAATTTTATTTATGCAATTAGTAATGCAGGAATTCGAGGATTATTAATACCTGACTTACCTATTGAAGAATCCGAATATGTGATATCAGTATGTAATTTATTTAATATTGAATTGATCTTATTACTTGCGCCAACTAGTTCACGAGAAAGGATTAGCAAGATTATTAAAAGAGCACCTGGATGCATTTATCTAGTTAGCACAACTGGAGTTACTGGTCAAAAATCTCAACTAACATCGCAATTAAAGGAGTTAACCGAAACAGTTAAAACAATGACGAACAAATCAATTATTTTAGGATTTGGCATTTCGACTACGGAGCAGATTAAAGAGATTAAAGGCTGGAATATTAATGGAATAGTTATAGGTAGTGCATTTGTTAAAAGACTGTCTGGAAATGTACCAGAAGCGGGCTTGGAACAGATTCAAAGTTTTTGTCAAGATGCTAAAAATGCTATAATATCTTAATGGTATAGTACCCCCAGGGGAATTCGAATCCCCGTTACCTCCGTGAAAGGGAGATGTCCTAGGCCTCTAGACGATGGGGGCGAGTAGTTCCAATAATATGAAGATATCGAATTTTGCACAAACTGTCAACTACTAATTGCAAATTGAAATCATCAAAAGACTACAGCTTAATCATTTTTCATCATTAAACGAGATCTTAAAATAGCATAAACTACAGTATGTTTCACATGCGTAATCATCTCAATAAATAAATTAAACGCTTCATTTTTATATTCTACTAATGGATCTTGCTGACCATAACTTCTCCAGCCTATAGAATCCCGGAGTGCGCCCATTTTCTGTAAGTGATCTTTCCATGCATTATCAATCTGTTGTAATAAATAGTACTTTTCTAACTGTCTAATCAAACCTGGCTTTATTTGTTCTAGGTATGCTTCTCGTAAATCATAATTGATTCGCACTTGCTCAATGATCCATTTTTTCAATTCTTCTGAATCTTTATATAAATCTTTCGATATTGAAAATGTATCTGCTGCATTTAATAAATATTTAATTTTTATATTTAGATTTACAAACTTCTCAGGATTTTCTTTAGATGTAAGCCAAAAGGTAATAATATCATCAATTGTACTTTCTGCATATTGTAGAACGCAATCTCTTGGATAACTAGATTCTAATATTCGTCTTCTTTCTGCATAAATTGCTTGTCTTTGACTATTTAAAACTTGATCATATTCAAAAACTTGTTTACGCGTGTCATAGAAATAAGCTTCTACTTTTTTTTGAGCTGCTTCTAAACTTTTACTAAGTAAAGTTGACTCCATCGGGGTATCATTATCAACATTTAATGCCTGCATTAAATCAGCAATTTTATTTCCTCCGAAAATTCTCAGTAAGTTATCATCAACGCTTAGAAAGAATCTAGATGATCCAGGATCTCCTTGACGACCTGCTCGTCCTCTTAGCTGATTATCAATTCGTCTCGACTCATGCCTTTCTGTACCAATTACATGCAGTCCTCCCGCTTGAGAGACATACTCTCTTTCTTTACTAAAAATAGTCTCAAATTCTTCAAAGATCATTTGATAAGCTTTTCTTAACTGAATTTCAAGTTTATCATCAGTTAAAACTTGCTCACAGGCTATTGAAATTTTCTTTTCCATTTCCAACATTGAAAAATCAACACTATGTAAGTCAGTCTCTAAAGCATTTAATATATTATTAAGAGAGATTTTAGTATTCGGTGATAATTGCTGTAATTTGTAATTATTTTTGACAGAAGACTTTCCTATTAATAGATCTACTAATATAGACTTAGCAATATAGCTAGGATTACCTCCTAAAATAATATCGGTACCTCTACCAGCCATATTGGTGGCAATTGTTACTGAAGATTGTCTTCCTGCTTGAGCGATAATATCAGATTCCTTTTCAACATTTTCTGGTTTAGCATTTAATAAGCTATGAGGAATTTTATATTGATTTAATAGTTTAGAAAGTAGCTCTGATTTTTCAACGCTCGTAGTGCCTACTAAGGTAGGACGACCTACTCGGTACATATCATAACATTCGTCGGCTATGGCTTCCCATTTACGATATTCATTACTGTACACAAGGTCTGGGAACTCTTTCCTTCGCAATGGCTTATGAGTAGGAACACAAATTACTTCCAAGTTGTAAATTTTATCTAATTCAGACTCTTCTGTCTTAGCTGTACCTGTCATTCCAGATAGTTTTGGATAGAGTAGGAAAAAATTTTGATAAGTTATTGAAGCATAGGTTTGATTTTCTTGCTGAATGACAACATCTTCCTTTGCTTCTATTGCTTGATGTAGACCATCACTCCATCTACGGCCCGACATTATTCTTCCTGTAAATTCATCTACTATAACAACTTCCTTGTCTCTAATAATATAATGAACATCTTTTGTAAATAATTCTCTTGCTTTTATTGCATTTAAAATATACTGGACCCATGGGTTTTCCAAATCGTACAAGTTATTAATGCTTAAATACTCTTCACAAAAAAGAGTACCCTGCTCAGTTAAGATAATATTTCTAGCCTTTTCATCTACTTCGTAGTGAACGTCTTTACTTAAGATATTGGCTAGCAATTTAGTTCTTGAATATTTTTCAATAGGAGCTTCGGAAGGGCCTGAAATAATTAAAGGTGTTCGAGCTTCATCAATTAATATAGAATCAACTTCATCAATAATACAAAAAGCAAACTTATTTTGTACTATCTCTGACATTGAAAGCACCATATTGTCTTTTAGATAATCAAAACCTAGCTCACTATTAGTTACATATGTAACATCACATTGGTATGCTAGTTTTCTTTCTACTTTCGGCAAAGCTTGCTGAATAAGACCAACCGATAATCCTAAAAATTTATGTATTTGACCAACCCACTCTGAATCTCTTTTTGCTAAATAGTCATTCACTGTAACAACATGTACCCCCTCTCCAGATAAAGCATTTAAATACCCAGCTAATGTTGCTACTAAAGTTTTACCTTCTCCTGTTTTCATTTCAGCAATTTTACCTTGATGTAAAATAATAGCCCCCATCATTTGAACATCAAAGACTCTCAGACCTAAAACTCGAAGACCAGCCTCCCTAACTACAGCAAAAGCTTCTACTAGTATGTCATCAAGATTTTCTCCGTTTTGTAGTCTACTCTTAAATTGCACACTTTTAGCACGTAACACTTTATCTGGCAGATCTTGCATCTCGATCTCTAAGGCATTAATCTTTTTTACAATCGGTGCGTAACTATTAATCTTCCTTTGATTAGAGCTATTAAATAAAAAATTAAACATGGGTTGTATTCTCCTAATATAGGCAACTTAACTATAACTTAAAATTATTGAACTTTATTGAAAGTTTTCTAGTAACGGAGAAAAAATTTCATAAATTAGAGAAATTGGTTTTCCTTTGTAGAATAAGGTATAGTATCTTCCCCAGAAGGGTCCAGGTACTAAAAACAGATTTTCCAATTCTGTAGAATAGCCGAGAAAGAGGCAATGAATATCTCTATAATAATCTAAGTCAGACTGGATAAATAAAGATCCTATAGCTCTACTTGGATATTTATAAATTGCCTGATAGCTTTCTATATTCCACCAAGAGCTAGCAAATATTAATTTATTTTTTAAATTATTACCAATCCAGACTCTCCGATTGACGTAAAATTGTGGTGAATTGTGAACTTTACTATAAATAGATGTAGAAATATGGTTTATTTCCGTATCTCTATAAGTAATAATCTGGCAGTGTCTAGTAAACGAACCATCTCCTAAAAGGACTATTTTCCAAATTAAAGGAATACTAGTATTACTATAAATTTGACAAGGTAAAATAACTTCAATACGACAAAAAGATATAAAGTTAAAAGTCATATATATATCTAGATAATGTCAGAGTTCAATAGAGGTCTTCTCTATATTTCTAGTCTCATATCTGGAATTAATAATTAGAGATTTTCCCGTCATTTCGGGAGGCTTTTTTAAATGTAATATATCTAAAATTGTTGGTGCAATATCAGCAAGAGAACCATTGTTTCTCAATTTCACTTGTCCACCATGACCCGAAATTGCTTCTTGTTCTCCTTCAATTAAAATTAATGGAACTAGGTTAGTAGTATGCGCAGTGCATGGATTTCCTTCATCTGTAAACATACACTCTGCATTTCCATGATCAGCAGTAATGATTAATGTGCCATTTAATTTACTAACAGCATCAAGTAGTTCAGTTATACATCTATCAACTGTTTCAATAGACTGAATTGTTTCTTTTAATTTTCCTGTATGTCCTAACATATCTGCATTAGCATAATTAATAACAATACAAGAATAAATAGCTTTTTTTATTGCACTTATACTTTTTTGTGTAACTAATTCAGCAGACATATCAGGAGAAAGATCATAAGTAGTAACATCTGGACTAGACACTAATTCTCTATCTTCGCCAGGAAAAGGCTCTTCCGCACCACCATTAAAAAAATATGTTACATGAGCATACTTTTCCGTTTCAGAGACTCTAAATTGCTTTAAACCATATTTATATAGAACTTCTCCTAGGAAGTTATTTAGTATATGAGGGTGAAAGGCAATTGTAGTATTTAAAGATGTGTCATAATTAGTAAATGTTACTACTCGTAGATTATATAAAGGCTTTGTTGCAAAACAATTAAAAGGTTTTTGCACAAAGGCTTGAACAATCTGGCGCATGCGATCTGGTCGAAAATTGAAAAATACTATGGCATCATTATCTTTTATAGAACCTAAATTAATTCGCGAAGGAGGTATAAATTCATCAGATATTCCTTTGTTATAGTAATGATCAATCAGATCACCATAATTCACAGAAGCATTTAGTTTAATGGAATTGTTACTTGTCAAAATATTATATGCTGCTTGTGTTCTTGACCAACGAAAATCACGATCCATTGCATAATATCGACCACTAATCGTACTAATTGTAGCAAACTGCTTATGCTCAATATGATCTGCAACTATTTTAATAAAATATTTAGCAGAGTTAGAGCTAGTGTCTCTACCATCTGTAATTAAATGAAGATATAAGTTAGTAACTTGTTTGGAATCTGCTAAATCTATAAGTGCTAACAAATGATCTATATGAGAATGTACTCCTCCATTAGAACATAGCCCAATCAAATGAAGTGATGCTTTGTTGTTATTAGCATATTCACATGCTTCATTTAATTCTAGATTATTAAAAAAGCTATTATCAACTATCGAGTTTCCTATTTTCACTAATTCTTGTTGAATAACTCGGCCTCCACCAATTGTAGTATGACCAACTTCCGAGTTTCCCATTTGACCTTTAGGCAATCCGACTTCTTGGCCAGAGGCTGCTAGAAGTGTGCTCGGATAAGCTTGTATTAGACTATCAATAGTTGGCGTTTTTGCAATTTTTATTGCATTTCCTTGCTGAATGTTAGTATGGCCCCACCCGTCAAGAATGGCTAACACAATAGGGTGAACTATCTTTTTTTTCATTATCTCTAGAGAAGGTATTGTTTTATAATGGCAGAATCTAAAAAAATGATAACATTTTATTAACGGTTATTGAAGCTTCATATTGTTTATTAAAAGTTAAAGAAACACACAATAGTTAATACTCAATTTACAAGTACAAACTTGCAAATTGAGTATTAACATTTTAAAAGAATTAACTTATAGAAAGAGTCTCAGGCAATTTTTAGCTTAATGTATTAATAGCATAATCTAAATAAACATTTGCTTCATTGCCAATTTGACCTGATAAACCATGACTACCTTTAATATATTGTAGTGCTTCAACGTACCAGCTTGGAGATAGTTCAAAACTGCGATTGATTTCTTCCAATCCTGCAACTAAATATTCATCCATTGGGCCTGTGGCACCAACAACTAAACAATATGTAACCATTCGTAGGTAGTAACCAATGTCTCTTGCACATTTGGCTTTACCAATTGCGCTAGATGCATAAGTTGGACCAGGCATTTGAGTTACATATGGGAACTTAGTATATACGGATTGAGCTGCTCCAGTAATTAGCCGTTGAGCATTATTAGTTAAAGAACGAGCTGCGCCTAGGCTAGCTGCGGCTCGTTGATAACGACCATTTATGGCTTGTAGTTCTCCGTTGCTTAAAAAACGACCTTGGCTATCAGCAGATGCAATTGCTTCAGTAATTGGAGTCTTCATAAAAGGAATACCTCAAAAAAATATTAAAAATAGTACTTAAACTCAAAGATAAAGTTATCTGTAATTAAACAACAGATACAGCAGCTCTATCAAAGTAACTGCCAAGTTCTGCTATCAATGCACTACAATCTCCTTGAGTAATACCAGTTAAGTCGTTAGCTAATGCAACAGAAGCTTCTTTCATTTTTTGCACTGCTACAGATACAGAAGAACCTGGTGTTCCTAGAGCTTGATAAGTTTCTCTAAGTCCATTTAAGCATCTATCGTCTAATACGCTAGAATCTCCTGCAATCATTGCGTAACTAACATATCTCAGCACAATTTCCATATCTCTTAAGCAAGCAGCCATACGTCTACTCGTATAAGCATTTCCACCAGGCTGAATTAGCTGAGGTTGCTCAGCGAATAGAGCTCTTGCAGAATTTGTCACAATTGCAGAAGCATTAGAGTTAATTTTATTTACAACATCTAGGCGCTTATTACCTTCTGCAACCATACTGGATAGTGCATCTAGTTGTGTATTACTTAAAAATTCTCCTCTTGCGTCTGCTTGAGCTACAACTTTTGCGAATGCATCTAGCATAAATTCTATCTCCTTAATTTAGATTGACAACTTTTAGTATAAAGTTACCCATTCTAGTTAGTGTTTGAAATACTGAAATTCTAAAAGTTGTTGATTAACTTATAGATACTTCTTCTATATACATATATACAATCTATTTAACCTTTTTATTTTAAAAGATATTAAGATGTAACATCTCTATACTAATCACTAATAATTTCTGGCTGAGTTATTTCATCTACCATTTCCAGGATAGCTCTAATAACAGGTTTAACTTGAGGATCGTCAATAATATCTACATCTTCATATTTTCTTCTTTTAGCTCGATTAGCAACTTGAACTGTAATTTTATATCGATTTGTTGTTGCCTCTAATAATTCTTCAGTTTTATAAGTTATATCACTCGAATCTAAAGAGTTATGCTGATTCATAATAAAGCCTACAGAAAATATATAAATAGAATTACCAATTAAGAGTAGCAAGACATTTTAGATGATATAATAACACTTGTCATTGTATAGATAATATATAATAGATAGTAATATTTAAATTAATTACAATTGCAGTCTATAAAGAAGTTGAACAAGAGAAATATTTAGGTCTTATCAAACACCATGTTAATATCATACAAATATGTAGAATCCACTTATTATTTAATAAAATTATTTATCTAGATTATTGAAAAGAAATATATTATGTTTAATCAAAAAATTGTAGACCAGGCACCGAGAAAACTTACTAGCAGGCTTACTAATTCTTCAAGTTTAATCTCTATTGAGAAAGAAAGAGATGCTTGTGGAGTAGGTTTTATTGCAGACGTTAATAATGTTGCAAATCACAAAATAGTTGTGCAAGCATTAGAAGCTTTAACTTGTATGGAGCACAGAGGAGCATGCAGTGCAGATCGAGATTCTGGGGACGGAGCAGGGATAACTACTGCAATTCCGTGGAACTTATTTCAAAAGAGCCTGCAAAATCAAAATATAAAATTTGAGCAGAACGACAGTGTTGGTGTTGGCATGTTATTTTTACCGGCACACAAGTTAAAAGAATCAAAGTTAATTATTGAGACTGTTCTGAAAGAGGAAAATCTAGAGATCATTGGATGGCGATTAGTTCCTACAGTGCAAGAAGTACTTGGTAAACAGGCTTACTTAAATAAACCTCATGTTGAGCAAGTGTTTTGTAAATCATCAAATTTATCAAAAGATAGATTAGAACAACAATTATTTTTAGTAAGAAAAAAAATTGAAAAATATATTGGCATTAATGGCAAAGATTGGGCTCATGAATTCTACATCTGTTCATTATCATGCTATACAATTGTTTATAAAGGAATGATGCGGTCAGCTGTTTTAGGACAATTTTATCAGGATTTATATCATTCAGAATATACTAGTTCATTTGCTATTTACCATCGTCGATTTAGTACAAATACAATGCCTAAATGGCCTCTTGCACAACCTATGCGCTTTGTCTCGCACAATGGAGAAATCAATACTTTACTAGGTAATTTAAATTGGATGCAATCAAGAGAGCCTCTACTACAAAGCAAAGTGTGGAAAGACAGAATTCATGAATTAAAACCAATTACCAATAAAGACAATAGCGATTCAGCCAATTTAGATGCAGCTGTTGAATTACTTATTGCCTCAGGGAGAAGTCCAGAAGAAGCGTTAATGATTTTAGTTCCCGAAGCTTTTCAGAATCAACCTGATTTTGCTAATAATACAGAAATTTCTGATTTTTATGAATATTATAGCGGTTTACAAGAACCTTGGGATGGCCCAGCATTAGTTGTTTTTACTAATGGCAAAGTTATTGGTGCAACATTGGACCGTAACGGCTTAAGACCAGCAAGATATGTTATTACTAAAGATAATCTTGTTATTGTCTCATCTGAAAGCGGAGTTGTTCAGGTTGAGCCAGGCAATGTAAAATCAAAAGGACGTCTAGGTCCAGGTCAAATGATATCTGTAGATATTTTTTCACACAAAATATTAAATAACAAAGAAATCAAAACTTCTGTCACGACTAAAATTCCGTATGGGGAATTGCTTACAGACGCTAGACAAATACTTGAACACAAGCCTTTTTTGTCTGATCAACAAGTTGACATTAAGAAACTCATGCAATTGCAAACAGCTTTTGGTTACACAAATGAAGATGTTGAATTAGTAATCGAACATATGGCAAGTCAAGCTAAAGAACCTACTTTTTGTATGGGAGATGATATTCCGTTATCTATTCTTTCCGAAAAATCACATATTTTATATGATTATTTTAAACAAAGATTTGCACAGGTTACCAATCCAGCTATTGATCCTCTCCGTGAGAGCCTAGTTATGTCGTTAGCTATACAAATTGGACACAAAAGTAATTTATTGGATGATCAACCTACTCTTGCAAAACATATTAAGTTAGAGTCTCCAGTAATTAATGAGGGGGAACTTAATGCAATTTTTGAGTCTAAATTGTCCTGTATTCGTATTAATACTCTTTTTCAATTAGAAGATGGTCCTAAAAATTTTAAACAGCAAATTCAGCAGCTCTGTGAAAATGCAAGTCAAGCCATACTTGATGGCAACAACATTTTAGTTTTAAGTGACAAAAATAATAGTCTTGATTCAGAAAAAGTTTCAATTCCGCCCTTATTAGCAGTTGGAGCAGTACATCATCACTTAATAAATAAAGGATTAAGACAAGAAGCTTCTATTTTAGTGGAAACAGCTCAATGTTGGAGCACTCACCATTTTGCTTGTTTAATCGGCTATGGAGCTAGTGCTATTTGTCCATATTTAGCGTTTGAAACAGCGAGGCATTGGTGGTCCAACCCGAAAACAAAAATGCTCATGTCTAAAGGTAGACTACCTGCATGTAATATACAAGAAGCTCAAGCCAACTACAAAAAAGCTGTAGAAGCTGGACTATTAAAAATTCTCTCAAAAATGGGAATTTCATTGTTATCAAGCTATCATGGTGCACAAATTTTTGAAATTCTTGGCTTAGGTTCGGAAGTTGTTAATTTAGCTTTTAAAGGCACTACGTCGCAAATTGGTGGATTGAGTATGATAGAACTTGGGCGAGAAACAGTTAACATTCATTCTAAAGCTTTCTCAGAGGTTAAAACTAAAAAATTAGCAAACTATGGATTCGTTCAGTATCGACCTGGTGGAGAATATCATATTAACAATCCAGAAATGTCTAAAGCACTCCATCAAGCAGTTAGAGGTTACAATCCTGAATATTATAATAATTACCAAAGCTTATTACAAAACAGGCCTCCAACAGCTTTAAGAGATTTATTAAAATTACAAAGCAATAGAGCTCCCATTTCTATTGACGAAGTTGAAAGTATAGAAGATATTTTGCAAAAATTTTGTACAGGAGGAATGTCATTAGGAGCTTTATCTAGAGAAACTCATGAAACTTTAGCTATTGCTATGAATCGCATTGGAGGCAAGTCAAATTCTGGAGAAGGGGGAGAAGACCCTGTGCGATTCAAGATATTAAATGATGTTAATAGTTCTGGCACTTCACCACTACTGCCTCATCTAAAAGGGTTAAAAAATGGTGATACAGCCAGTTCAGCAATTAAACAAATAGCTTCGGGACGTTTTGGTGTTACACCTGAATACTTAATGAATGCTAAGCAATTAGAAATTAAAATAGCTCAGGGCGCAAAACCTGGAGAAGGAGGACAACTTCCTGGAAAGAAAATCAGTCCATATATTGCTACACTACGCAAATGTAAACCTGGAGTTCCACTAATTTCTCCACCTCCTCATCATGATATTTATTCAATTGAAGACTTATCTCAACTAATTTTCGATTTACATCAAATCAATCCTAAAGCTAAAATTTCTGTCAAACTAGTTTCTGAAATTGGCATAGGTACAATTGCAGCTGGGGTCGCGAAAGGGAATGCAGATATTATTCAAATATCTGGCCACGATGGTGGCACTGGAGCTTCTCCTTTAAGTTCGATCAAGCATGCAGGATCTCCTTGGGAACTAGGCTTAAGCGAGGTGCATCAGCTATTAGCGGAAAACCAACTAAGAGATCGTGTAACTCTTAGAGTAGATGGTGGATTAAGAACCGGATCTGATATAGTTTTAGCAGCTATTATGGGTGCTGAAGAATTTGGTTTTGGGACAGTTGCTATGATCGCTACTGGATGCATTATGGCTAGAATTTGTCACACCAACAAGTGCCCTGTTGGTGTAGCAACACAACGAGAAGAGTTAAGAGCACGGTTTTCTGGCGTACCAGAAGCTTTAGTTAATTTTTTCTTATTTATTGGCAATGAAGTAAGAGAAATCCTGGCTAGTCTTGGATACAAAAGCCTTGATGATATTACTGGACAAAATCATTTGCTAATTAAGAATACAGATATCAATTTGACTAAAACTAATGGAATTCAATTAGATACTCTCATTAATATTAACAATAATACATGGACTAAATTTAATTCTGTTCATACTAACGGTCCAGTTATGGATGATGATATTTTAGCAATACCAGAAGTTAGTAACGCTATTAAATTAGAAACTGAAATTACTAAGCATTTTAAAATAGCAAATACCAATAGAACAGTCGGCACAAGATTGTCTGGTATTATTGCAAAAAATTATGGTAACACCGGATTTAAAGGACTCATCAAGTTAAATTTTTACGGTTCTGCAGGTCAAAGTTTTGGTGCATTTTTAGCATCAGGAATTAACTTGAAGCTAATGGGTGAAGCTAATGATTATGTCGGAAAAGGAATGAATGGAGGTAGTATCGTTATCGTGCCTCCAGCTGGAACTATTTATGAAGACAATAATCAAGTTATTATAGGTAATACCTGCTTATACGGCGCAACAGGAGGTTATTTATTTGCTCAAGGTCAAGCTGGTGAACGCTTTGCAGTTAGAAATTCTTTAGCTGAAAGCGTCGTTGAAGGCGTAGGTGATCATGCTTGTGAATACATGACTGGAGGAGTTATTGTTGTTCTGGGAAAAGCAGGCAGGAACGTTGGAGCTGGCATGACTGGAGGACTTGCTTATTTCTTAGATGAAGATGAAAACTTTATTGATCGAGTAAATTCTGAAATTGTAAAAATACAAAGAGTCATTACAAAAGCTGGAGAAGAGCAATTAAAAAATTTAATTGAAAATCATGCTGCTAAAACAGGTAGTTTAAAAGCTCATACTATTTTGGAAAAATGGAATTCTTATCTTCCACAATTCTGGCAAGTTGTTCCACCTTCAGAAGCTAATATCGATGAAACTAATCCTACGTATTCTAGTAATACAATTGCAGCTTGCTAGCTAAATAATTGAATTTTGTAATCTTTAATATATAAGTTTCTATTAATAATTAATTGTATTAGCTACTTATGATATTAACATATCCTATTTTATAGATCTCAAAGAAACCCTACAATTAAATCAAAATTGGAGTTTTATTGTTATGGCTCATAGTGTTAAAGTTTACGATACTTGTATTGGTTGTACTCAATGTGTTAGAGCTTGCCCTTGCGATGTATTAGAAATGGTGCCTTGGGATGGCTGTAAAGCAAAGCAAATTGCATCTGCACCAAGAACTGAAGATTGTATAGGCTGTAAGAGGTGTGAAACAGCATGTCCTACTGACTTTTTAAGTGTTAGAGTTTATCTAGGAGCGGAAACTACTCGTAGTATGGGGCTAGCTTACTAAATAGTTCAGATAACAACATCCTAAAAAATCACATAATTCCAAAGATCATTTGTTCTATCATTGTTCTTTGGAATTATTCACTATAATTAACTCAAGCATATTTATGACAATTTCTTCAAATATTGCAACTGACTTTACTGATAAGCAAGCTGTTAAAGTAATCACAGGCTTAAATAACTTTAAGATACAACAAATTAAGCAGATGACTCAAGCTTCCGAAATAGCTGGAGCTACATATCTGGATATAGCTGCTGATATAAATATAATAGAGGAAATAAGATCTACTAGTACAATACCTATATGCGTATCAGCTATTACCGCGGAAGAACTAGTCCACTGTCAGCAAGCAGGTGTACAAATCTTAGAAATTGGTAATTATGATGCATTTTATGAACAGGGACGATTATTTAGTTCTAGAGAAATTATGGAAATCAGCCAAAACACAAGAGAACGATTACCTGAAACCACATTATGCGTAACAATCCCTCATATTTTATGTATAGAAGAACAAATTAAATTAACACAAGATCTCCAGAATATAGGAGTAGACATAATTCAAACAGAAGGAAAAAGCACAAGTTTTTCTAAACAAGGAGATTTATCTGGAATAATTCAGAAATCTGCCTCAACATGCTCATCTACATATGCAATTTCAAAGAATAGCAATATACCTATTATTTCTGCTTCTGGAATTTCTGCACTAACGAGTCCAATCTCTTTCCTGTATGGCGCTTCATGTATTGGTATAAGCACTAATATTAAACGTTTAAATAATGTAGCGTCGATGGTTATGTACATATATGAGATCAAAACTGCAATAGAATACAATAGAGGTGTAAAAAAAGACATTAATCACTCTATAAGAAAATCCATCATTAATTGTCAATTAGGTTATTATGACCTAAGAATGGAAAGCCATGTTTAATATATAATTTTACAGTCAGTCGACTTAATTTTCGTTAAGGAGATAAATAAAATATGGGCTGGATTAAAAGTCTATGAGAACACGTTACAAAAATACTTACAAGGAATTTTTAGGTGCTTGTTTTTTAGGAAGTGTGACCTTATTATCAATTAGTTTATGGAATATCATTAATCAAGCCGGCAAAAACCATAGCTATAAAGCTTTTATCGAGTTTGATAGTGCTTATGGAATTCAGGAAGGCACAGCTGTAAGATTAAGAGGTTTACCAGTTGGGAAAGTTGTAGGTATTAGTCAATCTTCTAACAGCATTTTAACTAGTATCGAGATTAAATCTTCTAGCACAATAATTCCTAAAACGTCATTAATAGAAACAAACCAGACTGGACTTCTAAATGATACCGTCATTGATATCATTCCATTAAGCAAGCTATCAATAGATTACTCATCTATAAAAGCAGGCCCATTATCTGGAGCTTGTGACAATAGCCAGATTATCTGCAATTTGAACTATTTAAAGGGTGAAAGAGGGCTGAATTATGATGATTTAATAAGAGCTACGACAAGAATCTCTCAAAGGTTTGATGATCCAAAACTCTTCTATGGATTGTATTACCTAATAGGGAATATGATTAAATTATCAAATAACTTTGTAGATTTAACAGAACAGATAGCATACATGAGCCTTTTTATTAGGCTGCAGTTAGAAAATTTAAAAGAACAATAAATATCCTAAATAATTCTATGATTACTAGTAATCGCAAGCCAATAGTACCTGATTTTATGCGACCTGTCGCAGAACTAGAAGGACAAGTTGAAGAATTAAAAAAGCTGGCACCTAAAAATGATATAATTATCAACAATAAAATAGCTCGCTTTCAAAATCAATTAGTTAAACTTCAAAAAGAAATTTTTAGTAGTTTAACTCCTCTACAACGATTGCATCTAGTTAGACAATCAGAAAGACCTACAACACTAGACTATATTCCTGGTATCTTAGATGAATGGATTGAATTGCATGGAGATAGAGGCGGTGCTGATGATCCAGCATTAGTAGGCGGCATAGGTAAAATTAATGGACGGAATATTGTATTTATTGGACACCAAAGAGGACGAGGTACTAAAGAGAATGTTGCAAGAAATTTCGGAATGCCCGCTCCTGGCGGGTACAGAAAAGCTTTACGACTTATGAAGCATGCCAATAGATTTGGCATGCCTATATTGACATTCATAGATACTCCTGGTGCTTGGGCTGGATTAAAAGCGGAAGAATTAGGGCAGGGGGAGGCTATTGCTGTAAATTTACGAGAAATGTTCTCTTTCGAAGTACCTATAGTTTGTACTATTATTGGTGAAGGAGGATCTGGTGGGGCTCTCGGTATTGGTATAGGAGATAGTATACTGATGCTAGAATATGCTATATATACAGTTGCTACTCCTGAAGCTTGCGCTGCAATTTTATGGAAAAATAGCAAAGAATCTCTTGCTGCTGCAGAGGCCTTAAAAATCACTTCTCATGACCTAAAAGTTCTAGGAATTGTTGATGAGATACTACAAGAGCCATTAGGAGGTGCGCAAGCTGATCCTTATACTGCTTCTCAGTATTTAAAAAAAGAACTAACGGAACAATTAGACTCTCTATCTAAACTAGACAGTCAAACTTTAAAGAAGAGAAGATACGAAAAATTTCGTAGAATGGGTGCATTTTACGAAATCTAAAAATAGGATAGCACTTTAATCTTATATTTAGACTAAAGCGCTATCTTCAGAGTTTTAATGTTCTAAGAAATTAGGCCAACATTACTTAGTCCAAGAATTGAGGCAGCACCAATAACATGTCCAAGACTAGTTGTAGCTAATAGTTCTGGAAGACCAAATCCTTCAACACCTGAGACAGGAATTGAAGGACCTAACCCTCTAACTTTAATAGCATAGCGTCCTGCAACAATCGCTAATAAATTACAAGTGATCATAACCATTGCTACTTGAGTAGACCATGGAGACGTATGAGGAACTGAAGACAAGACAAATAAAATATTCATAAAATTTTAATAATATTTGAACAATATAGAGTATCATCCTTGTATTGTAGATGTATACAACACAGAATTCACATTGAAAATAATAAGATTTAATATATCTTAAATAAAAAACACGTTAATTCTTTAAAGATAATAATTAAGCAAGCCAACCATAGCTATGCAAACCTTTACCTAAAAAATTAACTCCTAAATAACAAATCCAAACAACTAAAAAACCTAGAGACGCTAATATAGCCGGTTTTTTCCCTTGCCAAGATTTAGTTATTCTAGAATGCAAGTATGCAGCAAAAATCAACCATGTTATTAATGCCCACGTTTCTTTTGGATCCCAGCTCCAATATGATCCCCAAGCTTCATTAGCCCAGACGGCTCCAGCAATTATGCCTATTGTTAACAAAGGAAAACCTAATCCTATGGTTCTATAACTTAAATTATCAATACTTTCTAATAGATTCATCCTAGTGCTATTAATGAGCATATTAGATTGTTCTTGAACAATACCTACTTGGGAAGAAAATATTAAAGTTGATTTTGCATCTGTGTTTTTAACTTTATAAGAACCAGTTCCTATTGAACTCCCCTTCAAATTAATATCTTTTCCTTTTGTAATAATTAAGAATAAAATAGACAGTAAGGAACCTAAAATTAGGATTGCATAACTAAGCATCATAATGCTGACATGCATCATTAACCAATTTGATTTTAACGCTGGTACTAATGGTGAAGCTTTTTGCATTTCTAATGGGAGTGCAAGGCTAGCAAAAGCCGTTACAAACATTGCGACAGGAATTGCTGTAGCTCCAATGAGTCTACTTTTTGTTTTGTTTTCAATAAATAGATGCACAAATGTTAATCCCCAAGCAAGAAACAAGAGAGATTCGTATAAGTTACTTAAAGGGAAATATCCATTCGCAAACCATCTAGAAGACAGTGTCAATGTAAGTGCAATATTAACAAGCAATGTAATCAAAGTTGCTAATCTATTTAATCCCCCAATTCCTGGAAAGGCTAAGCTAATCCAGTAGACTAACATCGCAATAAGCAGGCCACCAAATGCAAAATTCACAAGAGAATTTTGCATTATTTCTAAATTCATTTTCAACTCCCATACTTATTTTAAATGGTAAAAGTAAGTATACAACGATATTAAATATGAATATGAATATAAGTAAAAAAAAGCAAGCAATCATAGTTGCTTGCTTTTTTGTATACTAAATTAATTTAGTATATTAGCATAAAGAGTTGATGATGTAGTCTAAATTACCAGCATATTCAACACCTGCTTGAGCAGACATGTCACGTGGAACACATAATCTGTCACGAGCAAACGCAAAGGATGCTACGTAAGCAGAAGTTGGTAAATTTAAAGTACGGTAAACTTCACGAGCACCAGCAATGCCCCACTCGTCTACTGGACCAGTACCACCAACAACTAAGCAGTAGTTAACTAGACGCATATAATGATCTACATCTCTGTAGCATTTGTTTACTTTTTCTTGACTGTCACCAGCTTCACCTGGATTTTTCAAGTAAGAGTATTTAGCAAAACAAGCATCGCCAGCTTCTTTAACAACTGCTTCATGGTTGCTAGCTAGTTTTTCAGCTGCTTCTAGTCGAGCTGCTGCACGTTGGATATTACCTTGAACGGATTCAAGATCGGAACTGGACGGGAAACGACCAGCAGCATCTGCTGCACTGATCGTAGTAGTAATAACTGATTTCATGTTTTTCTCCTAAATGGATTAAGTACTTATTTTAAATACTTTTCAAACTTACGGCTTGGAGTTATTTCAAACTTTTAGCTAATAGCTGCAGCTACTCTGTCGCAATAGCTAGCTACTTCAGAAGCTAAAGCAGAACAATCACCGTCTGCTGTTGCCATCTTACGTTGGGAAGCAGTATTAGTAATGAATGCAACTGCTGCTGCCTTCATGATGCTTACAGCTCTTACAGAAGAGTTAGTAGGTACACCTAAAGCGATGTAAGTTTCTTTAAGACCGTTAAGACAACGATCTTCAAGAACAGAAGGATCTCCAGCAAGAAGAGCGTAGGAAACATAACGTAAAATAATTTCACCGTCACGTAGACAAGCAGCCATACGACGATTAGTGTAACAATTTCCACCAGGTGCAATTAGACCAGGANTTTCACAGATCATACCAGAAACAGCATCAGAAACGATACAACTAGCGTTAGAAACAATTGCGTTAACAGAATCTAAACGTTTGTTACCACCTGCGATGAATTTTTTTAGAGCTTGTAGATCGCTACCGCCTACATAAGCAGCTTTAGCGTCGGAATTTACTACAACTCTGGAAAATGCGTCAAGCATTGAACTCTCCCTATTATAATGAAGGACTTCACTGTTTCAGCTGTCAAATAAATTGGCGAGCCGATGTATTAGTATCGAAAGTACAATATAAAATATATTACGAGATAAATAGCTAACAAAGTAATAATCTGTAATATTTACTGACTAAAGTGAGAATTTTTTATTACGTACTTAATAATGTTATCTTTTAACAACATTGTTCTAAGCGTTTCTGCAAGTAAATTTCGAGACTGCTCAAGATTTAGTGGCTCAATTTTTTGCTTATACAAGACCAATTCGAATTCTTGTTCAAGACTTAATTGATTAGAGATATTCATAATTTATAAAATTTTTATACCTAGTTAAAAACTTGATTTTTTGTAAAAATGAATACTTCTACGTAAAGAAAGCACTCTTAAAATTCCAAAAATTATAGAATATAAAAATTCTTTTTTTGTTACGAACTACATTTTCGTAGTATACTTTTTTTTTGCATAGTTACACAAAATGATCAATTGTGGACTAGTCTATAGTTATCAATAAAATACAATTTCAAGAAAACTTAATAATTAAGTACTCTTGTAAAAAAGTATTAGTATATCCTATAAAATATTATACCTTGTAAAAGGTAAAGACGTAATTCTGGAGACTTAAGATGTCTATTCCATTACTCAAATATTCACTATCTACACAAAATCAACGTGTAGATGGCTACGAGGTATCCCCTGGGGAAGAACAGCCTAGAGCTTATAATACAGACAATCTACCTAGCGCAGTAGAAATGGATGAAGTAATTTGGGCTGCTTATAGACAAATTTTTAGTGAGCATCAAATTCTAAGTAGTACATCTGACTCAAACTTAGAATCTCAGCTAAGATTTAATCAAATTAGAATCAAAGACTTTATTAGAGGCTTAATTTTATCAGAATCCTTTCGTAAATTGAACTACGATGTGAATAATAATTATAGATTCGTCGAAATCTGTGTTCAAAGAATACTTGGAAGAGACGTCTATAACGAGAGAGAAAAATTAGCTTGGTCTGTTGTAATAGCATCCAAAGGTCTTGAAAGCTTCGTCAATATGCTTTTAGATAGCGATGAATACGAGGAAAATTTTGGAGATTCTATTGTTCCTTACCAAAGAAGAAGAATTATAGCTCAGCGAAGTAAGGGAGAAATGCCTTTTAATTTAAAAACTCCAAGATATGGTGCCGATTTTAAAGAAAAATTCGGAATGCCTCAATTTATTTGGCAAGGTCCTGTTCGTCAGTTTAGACCTCAAGAACAAAGGCCTAAGGCTGGTGATCCTGCTCTATTCTTAGGAATGGTCAATGATCTTGCACTGTTTAAATAAAAAATAACTAATTTAGATATAAGTAAAGCAAAATTAATATAAATGAGCTTTATTTGTATCTTTTATTTAAATTTAGATATAGAAAAAACATTCTATTACTGATATAGTTATTGTGAATAGTTTCAATCCTCAGTAGCTCAGTGGTAGAGCAATCGGCTGTTAACCGATTGGTCGTAGGTTCAAGTCCTACCTGGGGAGTTTAATTCCTTATAGACAAATTTATATAAATTTCCATAAAAATGAAGCTTGATTTATTCGTATATAATAGCCAACATTTTGTTAATAACATTACTCTTTATCAACTTAATCATTTAAATTCTACAAGCTTTAGTTTTATTTTCCTTTCTGGTCTATTTACTAGTTTAAGCCCTTGTATCATATCGATATTACCCGTTTGTATTTTGTATATTGCTGGAGAGACACAAAAATTAAATCCGATTAATAAGACAAAGAATCTGTTTCTCTTTTGTTTGGGTACAATCTCTAGTTTTATAACTTTAGGTATACTAGCAACGCTAATAACCAAAACCTACTCACAATTTTTTAACGGTATACCTACAATTTCAGCAGTTGTTATTATATATATGGGGTTAAATTTACTAAATATTGTGCATATCAATAGTCCTAAATTCAATGGCTTAGTTACCAATAATAATTATAATTTTAAAATGTACTTAAGTGGTGTTGGTATTGGTATTGCTATTTCTTCTTGCAGCACACCAATTTTTGTTACATTATTAGTTTGGATTAATTCTACACAAAAAATTTTCACAGGATTAATTTTTATACTAATTTACAGTATAGGTTATATTTTTCCTATAATCATAGGTAGCATCTTTTCTACCAGTTTTTTAAAACTTACGGAGTCTCTTTCTGGAATAATTATGGCTCCTTCAGTGGAACTATGCTATTAAGTGCAGGAACTTTTCTCTTCTTTCTAGTATTTTTCAAGCAGCTAATTTATTTATTGTNGTATACATAAATTAAATAAAAAATATACATGTTCTTAATAAATAGCAATTATTTCAATGGCAATTGTATTATTTTTTAGTCTTCTTTTATCAAAATACGAGTTTAAATCTATCTATTTAATCAAGCTTTATAAATTTTTTTACACGAGTCTTGTTAGACTTTAGGTTAAGAGATAAAATGTATTTTAAAAAAGTCGAGATCCAGTGATAAGAAAATAGAATACAGATTTCGCTGCTGCTATGTATATATTTTTTATAAATTAAACTCGATGAAGAAGAAATAAATACAAAAAATATTACCATTACAGGTAAATATACTATCGTAGCATCATCAATATATTATTATAAATTTTCACAACTTGATAATCATGAAAAGACAACTAAATTTAAGATTTAATAGAAAAGATATTAGGTGGTACTTATTAAGACTTTTCAGTAATTTACAGTTTTCTATAATACTTTTACTACTGATTGCAATTTTTAGTACTATAGGTACTGTTATTGAACAAAATAAAGAATCTTCATTTTACCAGACACAATACACTCTTTCCAATGAATACTATAATATATTAAACTGGAAGAATATAGAACTATTTGGCTTTAATCATGTTTACACAACTTGGTGGTTCTTAAGTCTGTTATTTATTTTTAGTCTTAGTTTATTTACTTGTAGTATATCAAGACAAATACCATCCTTGCAAAATGCTAGGAGATGGCATTTTTATAAAAACCCTAACCAATTTAAAAAATTTACAGGAAGTCAAGAAATTAAGACAACTCAACTCAATCTACTAGCATCCTGTCTTCAAAATTATAATTATCATATATTTCAGCAAGGCAAATCTATTTATGGTTATAAGGGATTACTTGGAAGATTAGCTCCTATTTTTGTACATGGGAGCATTATTCTACTTCTTACAGGTTCTGTATTAGGATTAGTTAGCGGGTTTAGTGCGCAAGAAATGGTTCCATCTGGCGAATTATTTAGATTACAAAATATTATTTCTTCAGGTAAATTTAGCTATATTCCTCAAGAATTTTCTGCAAGAGTCAACGATTTTAACATAGAATACAATCCAAATAAGTCTATCAGTCAATTTTTTTCAGATATATCAATACTTAATTCTGAAGGAAAAGAATTAAAAAGATCTACCATTTACGTGAATAAGCCTTTAGAGTTTCACGGTTTAACAATTTATCAAACAGATTGGGATATTATTGCAATTCGAGTGAGAATAAATAATGGCAATATTCTACAAATTCCGCTAAAATCAGTTCTCTTACCAAATAATAATAAAATATGGATTGGTGTGCTTTTTCAAGAAAAAGAGAGTCAACTGTCAGTCGTATTATCTGATTTACAGGGACAAGCAACAATATACAATAAAAATGGTAAAAATATATTGTCTATTAACATAGGAGAAAAATATATTATCAATAATAGTACTATTACTTTTTTAAATACTATAGCTAGTACAGGTTTACAAATTAAAAATGATCCTGGCATACCGATTGTGTATGCAAGTTTCTTTTTTCTAATAACCAGCATCAGTGTAAGCTATATTTCTTACTCTCAAATATGGATTGTAGAGAAAAATAGACATTTTTATATAGGCGGGGTTACAAATAGAGCTCAATTAATGTTTGAAGAAGAATTATTAAAAATATCTAAAATGAGCTCAAGCATTTAAGTCTTATTTTAAGAATATTCTAAAAAATTTCTTAAAAGCTGTTGACCATAAAATGTCCACAAGCTTTCTGGGTGAAATTGAATCCCTCTTAACATTTGATTATCCTTATGACGACAAGCCATAATAATATTATTTTCTGTCCACGCTGTTATAGCTAAGCTACTAGGAAAATTTAAATTATCAATAATTAAACTATGATATCTCGTCGCAATAAAGGGATTAGGTAATGTTTTAAATAAATCTTCATTATTATGGTATATTTTAGAAGTTTTTCCATGCATAATTTCAGAAACTTTAATTATGCGACCTCCATTTAAGTAGCCAATACTTTGATGCCCTAAACAAACACCTAGTATTGGTATAGAGTCAGAAAAGGAAGAGATTACATCTAACGAGATACCGGAATCACTGGGCTTACCTGGTCCAGGAGATATAATAATTTTATTCGGATTCAATTGTTTAATTGTTGGAATATCAATTTCATCATTGCGGCATACTAAAACATCATATCCTAATTCTCCAACACATTGTGCTAAATTATATGTAAAACTATCGTAGTTATCAATTATTAAAATCAAATTCTTTTTTCCTAAAATATAATATTTTCGCTATTTAGATATACCAAATATAGGAGAGCTTGGGTTAGCAGTCTGATTAATTATCATTCTACCTGCAGTGTGAGTCAACCGACCAGATTTAACTGCAAGACTCATGGCTTTGGCCATCTGCGGTGAATTTGGAGCTCGTGCTATTGCTGTATTTACTAGTACTCCAGAGGCACCCATTTCCATTACTTTGGCTGCTTCACTAGGGGTACCAATTCCTGCATCTATAATAACGGGAATATTTGAATTTTCTATAATAATTTTCAAGTTAAGTAAATTCTTTAGCCCTTGTCCAGAACCTATAGGAGAGGCTAGTGGCATAACTGTTGCACATCCAATATTTTCCAGTTGTTTTGCTAGTACAGGGTCAGCTCCGATATATGGCATTACTATAAATCCCTTCTTAACAAGATATTCTGCAGCTTTCAGAGTTCCAATTGGATCAGGAAATAAATAATGAGAATCAGGAATAACCTCTAATTTAATAAAATTATTGTCTGTTTGACCTAATTTTTTAACAATTTCACGTCCTAAAGCTGCTATACGCACAGCCTCTTCTGCACTTTCACAACCTGCAGTATTAGGTAGAATCCATAATTTAGACCAGTCCAAACCATCCAGGAGATTACTGCGACCTAAATTTTTACTATTTTGCGCTCTTCTGATAGCAACAGTAACTATATTTGCTCCACTATAATCAATACTTTTAATTGCTTCCTTTAAATTATTGTATTTTCCTGTGCCAACCATTAGTCTAGAATTAAAAATTTTTTCTCCTATTTTTAAACTATCTAGTTCTTGGTTTTCAAAATGTGGTCGGCTAAATGATTGTTTCATTATTATTAATCCTATATACTCTTAATACAACTATTTTAAAATTTGAAAAGTTTTTTAATAGATTACAGAAATCACAGCTTATTAAATTACACAAATTTTAACCTTATAAGAAGATGAAATTTTTATCAACAAAAACAAGAATATTTTAAAAATATATTAAGATGGTATTAAATCTGACAAACTTTAGTAAAATTTGCTACTAATTTAAAATTTCATGATCAGACTATTTACATTTGCAATAATCACCGTATTCCTAATAGTGATTTCTAGACTCGCTCTTCAAAGAGCATATAAATATATTAAATTAAATAAAAAGATTAATAATACTGAAAGTAAGACTCGGCTTAGTATCCGCTTAGTATCAACTGTTCCTTATTACTTGCCACTTTTTGAAGGACTACAAAATTTTGGCCAGTATGTTTTGCCTGATTATCCAGTAGCAGCAATCCCTTTATATAAAAAAATAATATTACCAATGCTAATTTTTTATATGAATCATGCGATTTTAGGTTTAGTGACATTTTTTGCACTTTACTATGTTTTAGTAAGGAATAAAAGCCCAATACCTGTGCACCAACTAGTTAGATTTAATTCGATGCAGTCAATCTTACTTTTCTTAGTCGGATCTCTATTCGGAGCTGTTTTTCGGGCATTCCCTATAGAATTTAGGATTAGTTTTTTAGGATTAATGGTATGTAATATGATGTTTTGGTTTGTTTTATCTACTATTACTTATTCAATAGTAAAAGCAGTACAAGGTAAATACTCTAACATTCCTGTCATTTCGGAAGCTGTCAGAATCCAAATTAGCGGTTATAGTACATAAATAATAACATAAAAAGTAAAGGTAAAGAAAATGCTAACGGCAGAAAATATTCAACTAAATTGTTATGAAACTGTTTATATATTAAAGTCTGATTTAAATGAAGATAAAACATTGTCAATTATCAATGATTATAAAAGCATGCTAACAAATGGAGGAGCTAAAAATATAGTCTTACAGCATAGGGGAAGACGACATCTAAGTTATACTATAAATGATTATCATGATGGTATCTATGTACAAGTTAACTACGAAGGTAACGGACAACTTGTAAAATCTTTTGAAAAATCATTAAGATTCGATGATAATATTATTAGATATTTAACAAATAAGCAAAAACGCAATATTAAAAAAGATAGTTAAATAAATTCATGTCTTATTTTTGTATTTAATAATACAAAAATAAGACATGAATTTATTTAACTATCTTTTACTTATAGCTTGGCACTGAGCTACTTTCCAAAGGGCTTCCCCTTAAGTATTATTGCCGCTACAGCGTTTAACAACCGAGTTCGAGATGGATCGGAGTGGTTCCACTGTGCTATTGGCACCAAAGCATAAACCTAGAATTTTATTTTTATAATACAGCAAATTTTAGTCAAGTCCTCGGTCTGTTAGTATATCTCAGCTGAATACATTACTGCACTTATACTTGATACCTATATAACGGCTAGTCTTGCCGTGACCTTACTCGTTTAAAACGATGAGAGTACTCATCTTGAGGTTGGCTTCCCACTTAGATGCTTTCAGCGGTTATCCTTTCCGTACTTAGCTACCCAGCGTTTACCGTTGGCACGATAACTGGTACACCAGAGGTGCGTCTCTCCCGGTCCTCTCGTACTAAGGAGAAATCCTCTCAATACTCTAACGCCTACACCGGATATGGACCGAACTGTCTCACGACGTTCTGAACCCAGCTCGCGTACCGCTTTCATGGGCGAACAGCCCAACCCTTGGGACGTACTACCGCCCCAGGATGCGATGAGCCGACATCGAGGTGCCAAACCTCCCCGTCGATGTGAACTCTTGGGGGAGATCAGCCTGTTATCCCTAGAGTAACTTTTATCCGTTGAGCGACGGCCCTTCCACTCGGTACCGCCGGATCACTAAGGCCGACTTTCGTCTCTGTTCGACTTGTAGGTCTCACAGTCAAGCTCTCTTATGCCTTTACACTCTACGACTGATTTCCGACCAGCCTGAGAGAACCTTTGCACGCCTCCGTTACTTTTTAGGAGGCGACCGCCCCAGTCAAACTGCCTACCTGAAACTGTTCCTTGGCCGGATAACGGCTTTCAAGGTTAGAATTTTAGCTTTTC